AAGTGATAACTTTCAAATTCAGAGAAACCCCGGAATTAAAAATGGGCAATCCTGAGCCAAATCCTGTTTTCAAAAAACAAACAAAGATTCATAAAGACAGAAATAAAGGGATAGGTGCAGAGACTCAACGGAAGCTGTTCTAACAAATGGAGTTGACTGCCTTTCATTAGGCAAGGAATCTTTTCGTTAAAATTTCAGATTCAGATTTCAGATAAGGGATAGCCCCATATACATATTATATGTACTAAAATAGTCTATCAAATGACTAATGAAATGACGACCCGAATCTCTATTTATTTCATTTTTTTTTTTGAATAGAAAAAAGGTTGTTTTGAATCGATTCTAAGTTGAAGAAAAGATTGAATATTAATTCTTGATCAAAACATTCACTCCATAGTCTGATAGATAACCGAAGTCTGATAGATAACCGATTAATCAGACGAGAATAAAGATAGAGTCCCCTTTCACATGTCAATATCGACAACAAGGAAATTTAGAGTAATAGGAAAATCCGTCGACTTTAGAAATCGTGAGGGTTCAAGTCCCTCTATCCCCAAAAAGACCCACTTGACTTCCAAATTATTTATCCTATTCTCTTTTTTCGTTAACGGTACAAAACAAAATTACAAAATTCGTTATCTTTCTCATTCATTTGACCCTCTACCAAGGGTAAGCGGGCTACATTTCTTTCCCCTTGCACAACTCTTGTGATAGATATTGATAAATCAAATATAGATACAAATGTATATCTTTGAGCAAAACAAAGAATTCTCCTTGAAAATTGAAATGATTAACAATCAAAAATTTAAATTATTACTCGGACTGAAACTCACAAAGTCATCTTTTTTTTTTATTTTAAAGATAGAAAACATTCCAGGCCCCGGCTAAGGCTTTAGAATATTTTTTCGTCTTGTTTTTAATTGACATAGATCCCAGCCATTTATTAAAATGAAGAAGACAGTACGTCGGAAATGGTCGGGATAGCTCAGTTGGTAGAGCAGAGGACTGAAAATCCTCGTGTCACCAGTTCAAATCTGGTTCCTGGCACATGATTAATTTGTGTATGAGTATCTATTCTACAACTTAATTAAATTAAGTTGTAGAATAGATATAGATCGACATACATATTCAGTAATATACATATTCAGTAATATACATATTCATTAATAGTATAGATCATGATCCATGCTTATCCGTCTATGTGTCTGGAGATATAATCTTTTTAGATGAGTAAAGAATATATGTTCTAAATAGATTTCTAAATCTATGTTCTAAAGTATGTAAAATAAAAGAAAAAACTTCGATTCGCTCTCATTTCTTTGTTTCATTTCTTTGTATTTTCTTTCATATTTTATTTCTGCATTCCCTTTTATATGATTTTATATAGCTTATTAGTTATTAGCTTATCGAAGGGATGCGCGCGGTACAAAGTTCATGATGCAGAACGGATTTAGTTCATCCTAGTAGCTCGGCTCGTCCAAAAAAAAAATCTTCAAAATTTGAGAACCCAACGAATCCCTAATTGTATTTTCTTTTTTTTTTTAGTCTATCCATACCCATAATAAAATCACTGAGACTTCAATGACTTTCTTAATCGATAAGAGAACGTAGAAATATTCTTTGAATATCCAGAGTTAGAGGACTGAAGATTCGTTTCTTATTATTCAATGAGCATCTTGTATTTCATAAAAATTGGGGGCAATATAATCCTTGCGTAAAGGCCACCCTATCCAACTTTCCGGCATTAAGATACGTTTCAGACGCGGATGATTATCATAAGAGATTCCCAACATATCATAAGATTCCCTTTCTTGAAAATCTGCACTTTTCCAAACCCAGAAAACAGACGGAATTCTAGGATTCTTCCTGGAGGCAAAGACTTTTATACATACTTCTTCTGGTTGATCTATACCATACTCTATTCTCGTAAGATGATATATACTAGCTAACAGTCCACCCGGTGCTACATCATAGGCACACTGGGAACGCAGATAATTGTAACCATATACATATAAAATGGCAGCAATGGAATGCCAATCCTCGGGCTTTATTTGTAAAGTTTCTATTCCTTGGTAATCAAAGCCCAAAGATCTATGAACTAGCCCATGTTTGACCAGCCAAGCAGACAAACGACCTTGCATCTTTTTTCTCTCTCCCGCATTTTTATTTGTATAAGTAGTATTTTATTGTATAAGCACTTTACATTTACGATGAAATTTACGAAGATTGACTTGACCCTTGTTATTTGATACAAAAGAATACTTCCTCTAATTTACTAAATTCTCTAATTTACTAATTCTCTAATTTACTAATTCTCTAATTTACTAATTCGTGGGACGATACTGCCTTTTTTGTATTTGAAAAATCTTTCAGGAGGGATTTTTGAAGCCGACGGTGGTCGATAGAGTAATTCTTGATTATAATTTCCCGTATGATTAGTGCGTCCAATATGAAATTTGTGATTGGTAGTAAAACATCGATTCCCCTGTTGAGATCTAAT